AAATAGAAATAAGTAGTTCTATTATAATAGGCATGAAGGAGCTAAATGAGATACGTTTTTATATAGTTATAATAACTAGAACTCTTTTAAAAAACTTACCTAAGTTTCCAGATACGAGGATAATAAAAAATACCAATTGACAGTTTGTTTTTGATTCATCAGTTATTAATATAAGGCACTAACAAAGATAGAGTGACAGAGGTATAAAAAAAAAAAACATCATCTGTTACATCTACTCATCCCACGATTACGAATCAACAGACCCCATTACCGAGATATGGCAACTCTTTTTTTTTTTTAAGTCATAGTAATAATAACTGTGTCGTCTAACTTCATTCACAAAGAAATGGTGTAAGCGGAAGGGAAGGCGTGAATCCTCGATCCTAGCTAGTTTGATCTGTCGAAATAAGGTTCCCGGTTGGCTTTGTATGAAGAAGCCTCTCTTTCTAGCCCTAAGTGAGCCATAGATTGTGAGTGAGCTCTCGGGGAGTAGAGATCGAGCGTAGAATACCAGTGGAAAAATTCTTTCTTTATTTCAATTTTTGAAAGGAAAAAGCGGAAGAGACGCTTCTCGCAAGCAGCAACCATCCATAGCGAGAGAGATCCCTTGTCTTTGTCGCCTACCTATGTCTAGAATAGCACGATAGAGGCCCTAATCTATAGCAAGAGTCTAACCGCCTGCATTGATGGACTGAAGCAGGAATGAGAATAACCTAGTCTCCTTATGATTCTGAAGTGAAGCAATGGAAGAGAGGAAACAAGCATAACTGGGAACCATCTACAGCTTGAACACTCCTTCTTGCCTTTCAATCTCGACCTACGCTTGGAATAGTGGCTTTCTTGTAGTAAATGAATCCGAACATATAGGTAGCAACTATCTCGAAATGGATAAGTAAGCTCCCCCATTTTTGAATGAGTATGGGTGAAAGGCCCGCTTTCACCTACGACTTTATCATCAGAGGTTTAAAGAGGTAGTGATTCTAGGACTAGAGGGAAGTTCAAGTCGACCAATGTGATAGGCGAAGAACTAACTTCTCTGGTGTCCGTCAAAGGATTCGGAGGTAGGGGATGACCTGTAATTAATCTGGCTGTTCGGGTTAAAGGGAAGGGCCTCGCCGAAATCATCGGCTTTCTGCCCAACGCCACGGCCGTGGCCCTCTTATTTAAGAAGATTCCCGGATGTATAAGGCCAGCATAGGCTGAGTCTAATTCACCATCCCGGGATTTAGTTCTGACCATAAAATGCAACTCTCATGCTTGGATGGAAGGAGCATTCAATACTATCGAGGTTGGACGGAGGCGCCTCTTATCGGTCGGGAGTGAGTTGTGAATTCTGGTGATAAGGCTTGTGATGTTCGATCTAAGATATTCGGAATAAACGGATAGAATTGTTGGCTTTCTCAATAGCTTTATCGGCCGGAAAAGCAGCTCCTAATTCCTATCTCAGTAGCTTCATCTTCTTCGGGAGCTGAGAATGCTTCTGCTGCCGAACCGGGAGGGACAAAGAGGCTTACATGCCTTATTTAAAAAATGGAAAACACGTCTTTCTGGGTGGGGGTATTAAATCCTTAACTTCCCTAATTTTAATTTAGTGAGAAAGCGCGTATACTTTAAGGAAGGCGGCGTATTTCACCCCTCATCCGGAGTAGTTTAGTTAGTTGTCAATAGCTTGTGATTCGGAGTTGTCGACCCGTCATTTCCAGTCAAGTAAAGGAGCATCTCCCTCTTCATCGCGGTCGCTCAATACGTTGTATCGATAGAGTGACATTTGCCTTACCCCCCCTCTACCCGAGGGATCAATAAGCAACCGGGTGACGGGCGAACCACATCTGTTCCAATTCCAGAGGCTTTCTCCGATCGAAGTCGGATCAAATGCAAATATTCGATTCCAGAGGAATCGGTTTGGGGGGAACCTCGGGGATTGGGTGTTCGAAGATTTCGATGCCTTCTATTCCGGTCAATGAACCGATATTGTGAGGGAGCAGCTAACCAATCTCATTTATCAGAGAAGTCCATCGGTTTAGAGATTAGTTCATGCTCTTTCATCCCCTCGTTCAAGGAGTCGGAGATGGCTTGGCAGCAAGCGTAGTGGCAGGCAGGCGATAGGATGTTACAGGATAGGCTTACTAAAGCTCGTGTAAACAAGATTTATAGGAGAGAGGGTGAGTTCTCCATCTATCTTAGGAAGGTCTTCTGTCTTTTTTCAATTCTATATATCTCTTTTTGATGTTCGAGATCGCCTCCGTGTGGTTCATCCTAAGTAGCTAATCGAATATGCTTTTGTCTCTTGGAATCGTATCACCCATGGCGAGGGTCTCGTATAATAGAATAAGAGAACGGTTGCTTTTAGGAGTGCTCTTTCTCGATTTCGGAAAGGAAAAGCTTGGTTGCAGGAAACAAAGTCTAACTAGAAATTTCTTAATTAAGAAAAGAAATAAAGAAAAGCCGCGTTGAAAGTCTTGCTTATTTTCTCCTCCATCTAAGTAAGAGAAGGGAAGGTTGAAGCTTATAGGTAGTATAAAAGCGCTAATAAGGGAAATCATGCTACTTAAACTATATGCTTAACACATGCAAGTTTAACTTTTCTAATAAAAAAGAAGCGGGGTAGAGGAATTGGTCAACTCATCAGGCTCATGACCTGAAGAGTGTAGGTTCGAATCCTGCCACCTTTCTTGTGAATCATCCTCTTACCACAGTAAGAGATGATGGAAATAACAAAACATAAATTTTGAAATGAGACGACTCTTTCTTGAACTATATGAATTGTTTCATTATTCGTTATTTCTGGGTCTTTTCATTATTATCATAGAGCAAAAGCTCTATAAATGTTGTTATCGATTTAAAAATTTTCTAGTGTTCTATTTAGACTTACATCACGATATCTTTTTCTTCCTCATTCTTATTTTGGTTTTCGTCTCACGGATCTTGGTTCGCGCTTTATGGCATTTCCACTATAATAAGTGTAGGGATTCATGGGTACCTAAGATTGAGAAAACTTTTTCCATTTCTACGTGTATTGTTTGTTTCTATATGTATTTCACAGGGGTCGTGCAAATAGCGCAATGCGCTGACAATCCAGATCTGGAATTGCGCTTAGGCCCACCAGGAACGCCCCTAGAAAGGGGGGAGTCTCTTCCTAATCTAAATGAACTGCCAAAAATAGTGTATGAACAACGGATTCAAATTCCAAACAATAAATTTATCAACGTTGAACTTCAGGACAACGAAATGGCTTCTCTAATAAATCGACTTCCTAAGGCAGAACTTCAAGACGTAATTAGGGCAGACTCCATTCTAAAGCCACTAAAGGAGTTCAACGCAGAGCAACAAGCCCAATTAAGGGATATAGCTATTCGACACTTTGAATTCAAAAATGAAATCATCGCCAAAATGAAATCCCTTTATCCCAACGATGAATGGGAATTGACAAAAGTCATTCGAGAGAAATTCTTTCAAGGACGACAAAAAGATCGGGAGTCTTCCTTGGAAGATCTCCAAAGGATGCTTTCCGCTTTAAACGAACAAGGAAAATCCGCAAGTTGTTCCAAAAGACTCCGATATAATATTTCCTATTGGAATTGGAAAGAATGAGAATTACTATTTTCTATACAAGTCTATTCTACTTTGTACTTGGTCATGCAAGAGATCCCCCCCGAAAACATAAAAAAGTAGATTCGCTACCTCTGAACGGAAGGGCCCCCGTTATGTAGTTTTTTTCGCTGAATAAATGAGAGAGAGTGGGAGGGCGGGTCTCTTCTCATTGGGCCCGCTTGGGTTATGGTTGGGGCACGCCCCACTGAGGTTTTCTTAAGAAATCATATCAGAATGCTATTCTCCGCTCATCCATCGGAGAGAGGAACAGCCCTAGCTGAGCTTTAACTCCTCGATTCAAGAAGAGTTCAAGGGTAGGAGGAGAATAAGAGGTTAGCAACGTACGAACGTTTTCCAAGCGAGCCATGGGAGTCTAGGTTTTGCGAACTAGCCCGGACCGGAAAAGAAGCAAGCCTGTATAAAGGGTTAAGTCCAATCATTCTCCTCAATTTAAATCGGGCATAACCGTGGGGGATAGGACATAACTCCCGTTGTTTAAGGGTAAAAGGTTCATGAATAAGGTAGTTAAGAAAAAAGTGGGGTTGGGAAGGGAAGAGCGAAAGGCTTAGAGCTTTTTTTCAAGCAGCCTACTCTGTGTTTGGGTTAACTATTGATTCAATAATAGCGACAAGAGCTTTTTCTTTCCTTTCAAAGAGGCATTCGATGCCATCATCATTGACTTATGCCTCCTCAACCTATCTGGAGTAGGTCTTTGCCGAGAAGTCATATATTATTTACGGGATAGAAAGTCCGTATAAGAAGATCGCCCGGGAGGGGGTTTTGCCACTAAATGCTAAATCGGATACTGTCTCCGAAGATAAATAACTAGGCTTTTTCGATTCACCAGTCGCGGAAGCTGAATTAAGAAGATAGGCCGCTGAAGGGTCTGTCTCCCGATCGGATGCTGTCCTTCTCAAGCTCAAGATACCCGATTTGGTGTTCGTAGATAGCACCTGACAGAGTTTAGTCAATTATCACGGATGAAAAAGTTAGCGAGCACAGGAAAGAGAGAACAGCTAGTCAAATTACAACCTTCTTCAACTGCTGAGTCAACCCTAAAAGTGGATCTGGCATCAAGCCTATCCCTTTAACCTTTTTCCGGGATCAAGTACTACTTATAGAAATAGAAAGCACCAAAGGTAAGGCGGGTTAAGTTAGGGCATCAGTTGCTTCAACTAAAGAATCAGTCAAAACGAACCCTGAAACTAAATCCGCAACAGAGCGAGTAGCCAGGTGTGAATGTTATGGATCTAGCTCTTCACGAGCAGCAGAGCTAGACAAGCAAGCAACAAGGCTTCAGCCGGGTGTTTATCCTGATGAAATAGAATATATGTATATACAGGCTCGCTACTACTACTCGAACTACCCGAGACAGAACCAGACTTGCGTAGGAAAGAAAACAAAGTAAGTCCTCTCCTTAGCTCTTAGGCTAGCTCGAGGGGAACTGCTGGCAAAGAATCCATGCTGGGAACAATCTCTCTCCGCTTGAATGTTCTCGCTTCCCTTGCCTTAACCCGGCATTAAAAGGCTCGTCACTTAGACTCTTCATCTTAGCTTGTAGCTGTTCGATTGTCCTCTGATTCTGCTCGGATCTTGTCCTGTGATGAAAAGGAACTGAGCTTCTGACAATGCCGATAGGAAATGAGATGATTACTAGTTGGAACTTCTATCCCGATTTGGCCTTTGGTCCGCTTTGTTGGGGTTTTGAGGGGTTTCTCCTTAGCGACCTATCAATATTAGCTTGGTACTTTCGCACGATCGGTACAAGCATCCGGTAGAGTTCTAGAGGAAAACCTATCCGAAAAAGTAAAGTGCAGTTGATTTCGCTTTTTCCTTCTTGTTTGGCAGGAGCAACTCCCCGCATAGAGGTTTGTTATGGGCATCGAGTGTGAAAAGTGTTGGATGGGACCGATAGCATGAGAGCATGATCCCCAAGCTTCTGATACGAATGAATAAGAGACTGAAGCATAATTTAATTACCAATTAGACTAGTAGTAGAAGACTGAAGCTACTGAGCTAGCGAGTTAGCGCAACAACTTACTGTCTTGTTTTCTTCGCTGCTTATTTTTTTTTTTTTACAAAAGATTAAACGAAAGCGGTTGCTAATGCTTGTAGCTTGCTTCTGTCCTTAGTCAATTTTGGACTGAAGCTGTTCTGACTGCCGTATCTTTTTTGAACCGAATACCTTCCTCTGTCATCTCTGGTCTGTCTCTTTTTGAGAGAAGATTTTATACCACGCCTGACTATGAAGAGCTTCGAGTCTATCGGGAGAGGATGTGGTGGTAACCCCCTCTCGTCTAGAGCCGGGCGTCCAGCCGTGTAGGAAGACTCACCCTAGCCACTATAGCGACCCCACCCCCAACTCTAGCTGAGAAGCACCCTCCATCCACTTCCCCTTTTCCGTGTGCCCAAAAGCCCGCCCGGTTTATGAGCCCATTTCCGATTCCCTTACCCAATCTCATGAGAAGCAAGCCCAGCAGGCCCTACCTTAAAATGTCCCCAGACAGCCAGCCCTCACCAGGCTGCTAGCATTGCTAAATGCTCCGCCACGAAGCAAGCTCTCCCGAATACGACAGATGCGGAAGTGGGGAAGCCGGAAGTGGCTAAAGAAGTCGGAGGAAGAAAGTAGTTGGACAACTGTATACACGAGGGTACATTAGTCTTCTGGGAATTGGCAACATTGACAGAAAGGGGAAAGGGTAGGAATACACTTTTTTAGGTGTAGCTATACTAAAGTAGTTGGCCTAACCTTCGGTTCCCGTAACCAAGTTTTTCTTTATCATTCCTTATGTACTTTTTCTTACTTCATCCATACTTTTTTACTTTTTCTGAAGTGTGGGGCAAACGGCGCCCTCTACTTCTACTTCTAACTAAAGGCGAAGAGCCGGCATTGCAAGCAAATAGAGAGCCTCCGCCCGTTTGATCGGTTGCGAGCCGGAAAGCGTACCGGCAGTTTGAGTCGCGAAAGGGCCGCTTGCTTCACTTCATTTTTCTAGATATTATTCTATATAATAATATATTCAATTCTATATCTATCTATAAACAAAAAATAGATATAGAATCTTTTTCTTTTTCCAATTGTTAATTCCTGGGGAGAGGAAGAAGCAGATAGAGCAAAGGCCTCCTCTTTCCGTTCGCTCTTCCCGAAGTGAGCGAATTGCATGTAGAGATCCGTAGGGGCTTATAGTTTAATTGGTTGAAACGTACCGCTCATAACGGTGATATTGTAGGTTCGAGCCCTACTAAGCCTACCTTTTCACCTCCGGTGGCTTCTCTTCACCTCAGTCAAAGTACCCACCAGCCTGCAGATCTCAATCTAGCGACGGCATCTGTAACCACACTGCTGCCGCTGCCCTTCGGGCACGCCTCCTAAGCTTATCACTAACCTACGCTCTTGCAGCATGCCCCCTTCGGGCAATACGGTGTAATACGCGATGCAGCCGAGCCATCGCTCTTCGATCGCTATATTCTTGCGATAGCGAGATTTAGCAGTAGCGAGGGGAAGGCGTGGTTCATACTCTAAGAGAGAGTAGATGCGAAGGTTCGGATCGAAGATCTTCGCGAGACAGCCCCCGGGCACCATAGCATGTCGGGAATAAGGGGGGACTTACTTCACGTAACCACTCCCTTGGGTGTTGCATAAGGACTTCCCGGATTTTGTCAAAGCGGCCTGGAGAGGGGAACAAGGTTGGAATGAAGCTGTTGATGGATTCAGAGACCGTGTGACTAGATGGAATAAGGAAGTGTTTGGAAATATGAAATAGAAGAAGGAAATTTTGTACCGAAGATTGGATGGCATTAACCGAAAGCTTGCAGCTGGCGCTTACTACCCTGAAATTGACAGACTGAGAAATGATCTCTGGCTTTAATTGGAGGGATTGCTGGCTCAGGAAGAAGTAATGTGGGTTTATAATTCTCGTTGCAATTGGTATAAACATGGAGATCGTAATACCCGGTATTTCCACTCTTTAGCTAGTGCAAGACGGAAGAGAAATAGGATTGAAGCTATAAAGCTTGATAATGGGGAATGGTCATATGATGCCAAGGAAATCATGGAGATGGGTACAAAGTGATTCGAGACTCTTTACACGGATGAAAGCGATCGGGATGTGAACTTCTCTTTTGGATGCACCTATCCCTCTATTGATCAGCACTTGTTAGTTGGCGTTGGGAGGGGAAATCAAGCAAGCTCTTTTCTCAAAGCCCCGATTGAATCCTTTTTTTCAAAGCCAGTGGAACCATGGTGAAATCCGTCTTTCTTGATCCTAGTGTTGTAAGACAGGTAAATGCCACGCAAATTGTTCTTATTCCTAAGGCTCCGACCATCAGAGATTTTCCATCAGTCTTTGCAACGTCATCTATAAGGCAAAATCATTACTAACAGGTTGAAGAGCATTATGCCCCTCGTTATAGCTCCGAATCAATGCAGCTTTGTTAGGGAGTACAGATAATATTCTTTTTGCGCAGGAGATCATTCACTCCATGAAAACATCTAAAGGGAAGAGAGGGTACATGGCCATGAAGATTTATTGAGAAAAAGCTTATGATCGCACCAAATGGAGTTTGATCTTCCATTGCTTGAAGGAGTTGCAGCTCCCTGAACACATACAATCTGTCATTCGTGAATGTATTTCCTCCCCGCGGATGAATCTCTTGTGGAATGGTCTTAGAGCTAATGATTTTGTTCCTTCACGTGGTGTCAGACAAGGGGACCCGTTATCACCATACCTCTTTGTACTGGCTGTTGAGCGGTTGGGTCATCTGATACAAAGTGAGGTTGATCTGGGTAGTTGGCTACCTTTTAGGCTGCATAAAAAAGGTACGGCCATATCCCATCTGTTTTTTGCTGATGACTTCATCTTATTTGCTGAAGCAGACATGGAACAAGCGGGTACTGTGAAAGCTATACTAGATGACTTTTGTGAAGCGTCGGGGGGCCTCCAAATCCAGGATTTTATTCTCACGGAATGTGCACCAAAAGGAGATCAGCGATTTTCTTTAGTTCCAACAAGGGATGCAAGCAAAGCAAGGAAATAAGTCCCTCGCCCGAGAGGCTACTTTGTCTTGCCGATAGCCTAGAAAGAAGAGGCATCACGAATTAAGAGCTTCCGACTAGAGGAAACACTTGTACTAGCAGAAGATACATTCGCTTTGTTCGCTATGATTGGATTTTTGATCTGGTGGTACATGGCGCCAGAACCATTACTACTGGCACCACGCGCGCTTAGCGCACCAGACCTTCCAACGGTTCCTTCAGTAGGGGAATAAAGTTGTCTTATCCCCCTTTTTCATTTTAAAGAAAGCATTGAAGAGGAGGTTTAAAAAAAAAACGACTAGTAAGAGCAGGAAAGAAAACTCAATTGAGAGATGGGATTCATACCCAGGCAAAGGGAAAGCTAAAGCAAAAGGGCCAAGAAAACCCCTGCTGCAAGACCGGATCGGATGCCACAACCGGATTAGAAGCAGTTGAGTAGAAGAGACTAAGAATAAAACTTTGCTAGCTTTCGTTTTTTTGACACTTTTTATTAGAAAGAGTCCAGAGATCGGAAGGAACCTCACATAGGCAACTCCGATAGGCTCAGCAGATACGGTGGGATTGAAAGAAGAAAACGGCAATTCCTATCATCAAGAAACTAGGGCTTCGGCTCCATCAATGAATTAGTTTCCCCTAGAATTGCTATTCTTAAAACCCTCAAAGAGCATTCTTCAAGCGGGGTACGCCTCAGGGCGAGACTAATCCTTCTTACTAAAGCATAAAGAGCCGCTCATTCAAATGTGAAGGGATCGGTGTAGAACTCAACCTCGAGCCTCGTGCGTATAAAATAACTAAGCAACTACTTTTAAGAATTAGCTGCGGATGCAGGTGCGTATGAATACTGAAAGAGTAAGGAAGTTATACGGGAAAAGACTCCTTGGTATGAAAGCTGGTAATTAATTTCACTCTGTATCGAGATGGTATACCCAACCGGATCTTCTTTCTCTGGTTTCAAACCCCCAACCGGTAACCAAAAGAAGCAAGCTTCGGTAGTGGTAGTAGCTTCAAAGGAATTGGTAGTAGGTCTTGAATAGGAAAGCTTTCATAATGTATGAACTAAACCCATGTTGAAGAGCTTGAATTCTTCAGTAAAGGAATCATAACTTGTTGACGCAGACCCAGATATAGGCTTTTCTTCGCCCGTGCATATGGCAGTTTCAGTCTCGTCCTGGCAATAGAGGGCGTGCCATAACAGGAAGGGCTATGGGGTTTGGAGTTTAAGCAGGAACTGGCCCAACCAAGCTTTGCACCTTTTGTTGGGGACAAGTAATCCCTTTGCTTTGTAGTTCTAGTTGCGGATTCCCGGATAGCTATAGTTTCACTAGCAAGTTTCGTAAGCCAGAAGAAGGCCAGTGGGCAGGAGGAAGGTCGGTCTGTCTGACCTGTTGATGCATCACTCTTTATACTACGATATTATTGTATTAAACCTACTTTCTCGGAATATCTTTTTTCACCCAGCCCAGCGTGTCGACGTCATCGGATGCCAACAAAAAAAAGTGTAACTATCAAGCGCTAAACCGGATCTAGACTATCATGGAAACAAGGAGAGGGCACATTCTTATCTGGCCTGGCTGGGATCGTTCACCATAAAGGTAAGGGTCCTCGGGCAAGGCAGCTCACTCATCAACAACAAGTTCTGGATCGGATGATGCCCCTTTTTATATGGCTTTTTTTTCTGCTTCTTCTTTCTCTTCAAGTTCTATCGATGCCCAACTCATAGGGAAGCATGACAAGGGCTTATTCTCGACTATTTCCAATATCAACAAGGTAAGGCGAGGAGGCTCTTTAACTAGACCCCGGGGCTACGCCCGTTTCTGCTTTAGTAGTTGTCTCTATTTCTCTGGTACGGTTGTTTCTGTAGTTGCAACAATCCCCTCTTTCTTATAGGATCCATTATCCGGGATATTGACTTTCTAGATAAGGGGAACTAGCTCACTAGCCAATAGGAGTCTAGGGCGGAGTCGCTAAACCTTCTTTCTTCTTTTTCCGGTGAGTCGGAGACAAAGCACCTAGATAGGGGCCCGTAACGGCACACTTACTCTATGGCAAGAGAGAGAACATAAAGGGCATCAAGGGGGTCATCGGATCGGATGGCAAAAGCGCATATAGAATTGATTGATCTTTCTTCCTAGCCTAGTTCAATGATTCCATTATATAAGGGAACTTCTTTCCCATGCCCATGCCCGGCTGCTCGTTCAGTCATTCATTCCATTCTGTCTTAATTGCTTTCTAAAGGCGGTAATCACATAGCAAGGTTGCCAGGTCGTCTCTCACTAACAGAATTTCCTGAGGCTGAGTCTCCGCCCATTGAGGAGTCTCTTTTTTATTCTGTTTCGACAGCTTTTTCTGTTTTCGTTTTTGGTGTCCCACCTATAAAGATCGATTTTCTAGTTGATGGATATTGACCACTAGTGGCACACTCGATAGATTCCTCATCTATACCTTTTGATGGGAAAAGAAGGTCTCGAGCTCCAGTTGAATCCGGAAAATAAGGTTAGGGAGTCGCACTAAAGGCGGAGGAAGAAGCCCCTAACGCGGTCAAGTCTTGCGCGGCACTATTGGATACGCCAGTTGAAGATGCCCCATCAATAGCAAGAAGAGAAAGAGCATACTCGTCTGTCTAGAAAGCAACCCTGCCCGCGTCGAAGACAAGTCTGGCATCGGATGTCTATAGTGCTTGAACAAGTCTGTCATCGGTGGGAAAAGAGTGAGCTCAATCTGTCTCTGGTGGCGCTCATGTTGGCAAATCCATATTGTAAAGCCGAGAGGTAAAGAGCTCCAGTGCATTTGAAACTGGTGATGTAGCTGCTGAAGCTTTCTTTGTGGCAGTCGTAGCAGTATAGTAGATAAGAAATCTCCTTCTTAGATATATGAACCGAATGCCGGGGCAGTCTGGACTAGATTGATTAGAAGTCAAGTAATCGGAACTTGAACAAGGAAGGGGACATGGAATGCCTTCTTTATCGCTCTCGCCTCTGAACCCAGCGTCCAAGTCCACACATTCATCGGATGGGGCTCACTCATCAACAACTAGGCCTCCGTCACGTTCTGTTTCTGAATCAGGTTAGGATACGGCTCTAGAAGCTTCTGCTTTCTTGTCTCATGAGAGGCCGTATAAAATGCTTCCGTGAATGGAGCAGCAGAAATAGCTACTAGATCGGGAAGTGCCTTAACTACGAAATTATCTCTTTCTGTCACGTAGGGAAAAGATGCTGAGGCTCCTTATGCTTTCCTTTCAAGTCGAATGTCAGAATCAGGTAAGGTAGCTTATGTCATAGGAACAACAGGTGGGGACCTAGCCCCCGGCGACTTAGGGGATAATACCTAGTATATCTATTATCAGGGATAGTGAACATGATAGAGAGTGAGTGCCAAAAGGCATTTTATGAAACTATTCTTTAGTCGCAAGGTTCTTGAACTCAGGCTTAGGCTTAATTTTATCCCGGAACTCTATCTGTTTAGAGAAAGAAAACCTAGTCTGTTCTTCTCCAGCGGAGAATGCCTTATTTGATTGCTTTTATATCCCTACTAGTTTCCCTCTGCTATATGAATCAATATAGGAGAAGTTGAACAAGCAAGGTAGGGAATGACTGGCACTACCGATCAAGTCTTTCAAGCTAGATTCCCTATTATAGTAAGTTCTTCTCCCGCGGGAATGGCTCTAGCATTGAAAGCTCGAGAGCTAATTCGTTAGAGACGTGGCAGACGCAGAAGTAGTCGGAATTGGTGCTGTGGAAGTCTTTGGGGCAGGCGTATCCGTAGGGGCCACTATATAGTAGGCAAGAAGTAGGCACAGGATAGCTCCTATTGATTGAATCAATCGTACGAGTGCTTGTGTTCAGGTAAGGCCCAAGTCCTTATGCTTAAACTTCAAGTGATGCCCGGGAGTCAAGCAGTTATGGGAAAAGCGGATTCCATATCTTTATTACTAGTTTTGTCTGGCAGTGGAAGTATAGTCATCCGCAACAAGAGAGAGACACAGCGCGGTCGAGTGCCCAACTCTTTCATTCTTCGCGGTTGAGTCATCAGTGATCGTAAGAGAAGTGGCCTAGTTTATCGGATATCGGATTCCGTGCCTTTACCACTTAGCTTTGAAGTTGAATGCCAAATAAATAGGATAAGGCCTGGGCCAAGACGCCTTAAGTCATCGGGTGAAGCACCTGCAGATAGGGCACCTCTTTCTCCTTTTCTTTGCCGGGAAGTAAGTAAAGATAGATTCCCTTAACTATGGTTCACCTTAAGCTTTCAAGCTCAACCTAGTTGTTCGGATATAAGACTTTCAGTCAAGAAGCAATCCCTCTACCTCTTCTACTATGTGAACGAAGACTGTGTCAAGTGAAGTTTCAACTAGGAATTCGTTAGCTCACCTCAGCCAAATCATCGGAACTCTCACAATAAGGTACGGAAGTTTCTTCGGCAGTAGCCGCAGTTTATCCAATAGAAAATGTCGTTGTAGCTGTAGTCGCAGTAGGGGAAAGTTAATCATACCTAGTTCAGTCTCCAGGTTCAATAGATGCCATGCCTCTTTATTCCTAGTTAAAGCGGGAAAACAAGGTCTATCACTCCAAGTGAGCTTGCCCTGGCATCTCTGTCAAGTGAATTCAAAACAATTAGAAAAAAAGTCCGTCTGAGAATGTAGTAAGAAGGTATCTATACCAGGCATCTCCGCGAAAGTCTAATTATCAAGTAGTTCAAACAAGAGAGGCAAGCGCCTTATATATAGGGCACTAGCGCTTCGCCCACCACACCACACTTCCTCGATCTCGCCATAAGATCTGTCTTTGATGCCCCCGAATCAATAGGCCCCACCGCCGCTCGAGGATAAAAAGAATAACATGAATAGACAGTGGACGTCTTTGCGTGCTTTGCTTAATCTGGTTTGGTTGAGAAGTAAGGTAGGACAGAGCCGCCGTTTGAGCCCTAAACTATAGAGGTCGTTTCAGTGGGTGTCCAGTGAATAGAAAAATACCTTTACCAGGAACAGACCACCTTTTCTTTTAGACGATTGAGAAGTGAAGTTGAAGTCTCGAAGAAATCCGGGGAAGAAGTTTAAGAAGGTTCGGGAGCTACCCCAGTAGTAATAGGAGTTGTCGCAGAAAGTCTTTCTCTTTCTTCTTTATCTCAAGTCAGTCTGTAGAGGGATGGTACAGAGATAAAGACTTCTTTCACTCTATCTTCTATTTATCCTATATCTGCAGAAGCTGTTTTAGGATTAGTTGCGGGATAGCTATATAAAGAAAACCCGGGTAGCCGCAGCTTGAAAGTCTAATATGAAACTAGCATTTCGACAAGAGAGAAAACCCTAACCCGGTGAGTAAGAGAATAAATCCCCTTCCTTCTTTATCAGATTATGCGAACCCTGACTTTAGAGAAAGAACCTATTCGAAGGTAGTTGCAGTTTGCCCGGGAGTAGTTGCCGGAAAGGTGTCACCTTGTTTAAAATAGATCCGGATTTAATAAGTGTTCTTATTATAGCATATTCGAATTCATTATTCTCTGTCTCAGTCTTAGAACAACCCGGGATAATAGCCCCGAGGTAGCAGCTTGCCGATGGCATTGAGATAGATCGGTGGTTGGCTTACTGCTTGTTTATGCTTACTCCCACAGCAGCTGCCCCTTCTATCCCGTACTAAGAGACTTCTCCCACAAAAGATCGATCGAAGGCCCAGGAAAGTGAGTGCCGCGAATTCCGTTGCCAGTCAAGATCAAGAGTTGTCTGCTCCGGGTAGGGCTCGCTCCGGGAAAGGAAAGCTTTGGGCGGAGAGTTCTTCGCATTGAGTGAGGGTAGCTTCAGAGACTCATTCATTTTCATTTAGAGACTCAATGGAAGCTGTTTATTGTTCTAAGGAATGGGAATGAATTCTCTTCCTTTAGGAATAGAGTAGGCAGTATAAGTGGTTTTCTCTTCTAGTCGATCTCTATAAACAAAAAGGCATGGGCAATAACCCGCATCATATGCTGTAGACCAGTGGGCACCCCTCAGCCCTCGGATTTGGCAAATGCAGCCAGAGCCGCCTTAGCCTTACTGGCACCTCCGAGAAGTCTACCGCATGTTCATGATGTTCATGCGCAAGCAAGTGTCAGCGGCTCATTCTGAATAAATAAAAGAAAAAGAATCGACTTAGGGTATGGGTTCTGAAGAGGGCTTCTCCTTTCGCAGTTTGGTCTTCTTCCGATCCGAGGAGCTCAGGGCTCTAAGCTAAGTACTTGCGCTTCGTACCAATATATATTCTCGTTACAAAAAATGAAATGATGAAGGGGCGGGTTGGCCTTACCTATATTTGATAATATAAATGGGAATGCGGCCAGTCCAAGATCCAAGATTGGATATACAGTAAAGATCTTTTGGCAGAAATCAAAGACAAGGGTCTGAAATCTGAAAGAGAGGAGAAGGAATTTTAACAAAAGGGCGACTTCCTGATTCATTCCACATTTCACATTCCCCTGGGGTACCCCCTTTGCTACTCGTACTCGTAGATTGAAAAAATTCTGTCAGCTTCGCAGTCGGGCGCTTTCCCACTTCCTTTTTAGCTTTGTGCTTCATTACTAGTCCTAAGGCATCTTAAACACGAAAGACGGGGACCAACCCTCTCTCTCTATCTGAGACATCTCAGCGGTAGTTCTTCTCAATCAGCGACCTAGCCACGTGTAAACAAGGAATTTCGTCAATCTAATATTATCTAATAGTAGTAGAAAAATAGCATCGGTGTCTATTACTATTAGAAGAGTTGCCTCCCCCAGATAGCCTAACCGAACAAAAACTGAAACTCTCAGGAAATAAGCAACCTAAGGCTATTTGTTATGATTGGTAAGTTCCCAGCTTCATATATCGATTTATGCCTTGATAGACTCCTTGAGCACCCTTGGAAAGAAGGAAAGCGTTCATCCCAGACAACTCCGCAACTACAAGACGGTATCCTCTCCTTAGCGTAAAGCACCCCCTTGGATTCATCCGAAATCGATTCCGATTCAACCGCAAATGCTCTTTCCAACTCCCTCAATAAACGCTAGCATGCAGCTCCCAGAGCTACCATGAGGTAAGAGCTCTCACTAAGCTTCCAAACCAGGAGGACTCACGAAGGGGTCCAGGATAGGCAAGAAGGGAGGGGCAGCCTCCCTGAAAAGTAAAGAGCGGGTTGTCCCCTCTTCAACATTTCTACTACTTCCTTGTCTCCCCCTTTTCAGGGATCTCCTTGTTCTCTTTCAAAATTTTCCTCCATACCTTCGCCGCCTTCTTCATCATGTTGTTCTATCCTTCAGGGATGTTCGGAAGGTGCCCGGGCCTCCTAAAAAATCCTTCCGACAAGAATGCTGCTTGAACATTGTAAGACATTGAACCGTCCCGCTCTTGTGAACACTGATCATAAGTGGCAAAAGCCGCCGGAATCCTCATTTTTTGTCCATAAGCTCTCCTCGCTACTGTAATAATTTTCAATTTATTTTTTTACTATACACTGGCGCAGATGATTGCCCCCATCTATCAACGGGGGACCCCCCGAAAGGCGAATAGGAAGCTTCAAGCGATCTGGGATCCCACCTTTGATCGAGATGAAGGTGTAGTTTTCACTAGGAATCCCAGGGTTGCCGATCAGGTGAAGTAGTAGTTTCTGGGCACAAAGGATTCACTCGCGATTATAGGCCCGCCAAAGGGAAAGTGCACAGGTCTTCCTTCAAAAGAGACAAGGTTTTTCATTGCCCGAGCAATGAACGTAGTTCACGATGGGCGTTGGGGCCCCTACCATTAGTTGTCTATAGGGATCTGGGATTTGGTATTGAATCAATCCTTAACTTCGTTTAGTCACTTCAGAAGTCATATTCAATACCTAATTCTATTGAGTTGATTCCATCCCCTTTACTTTGTTTACATTCAGTAGCTGCTTGCTGGTGTCCATTCAGGTCAGGAACTCCTGCAATAGGCAGCTACCCTCATCAAACTAAATAACACTACTCTCATCCCTCGCCCGAGAGGCAGGAGAGACCTTGAGTCCAGGCCGTTGCATCACCCTCACCTCTGATTCGGTCAATAGAAAGACCAGCACAACTGCTAGTGCTAAGGTCTTTATCGGAGGGGTGGAGATCACGCAACCCGATCTCTTCAACAACGGCATGGTGGTTATTCATGGCCTTCAAGGTTTCATCTCTCCGCTCTCTACGTTTTCTTGCGACGTGGAGAGGATGACCTCGCTCTCGTTCCCGTTCCATCCAGATCATCATTCTGGTCAACATATCCAGACTTCCGGCTCGGTGCAGCCCGCTATCATGCGCCTGATGCTCAGAGATGCCATGCTCCGGCTCCGTAACAATGGCTTCAGCATCCTAGCCCTCGCTATGAAGGTGAAGTACGCCGAGCTTGTGACTCTTAACAATACAATATGACGGTCTTCGCCGTTGACGACCTTTCGATCTTCTCCGGTTCTCACTCTTATATCATATCAGCAACGTCAGGTTCCACATTGTGCCGAACCATTTCTTGTCGATCGCGGATCTGGAGAAGCTTCCGGTGGGGACTGCTCCGCCGACATTGGAACGAGGCAAACCGCTGCTTATCACAACCTCTGGTGCCGGTGGAGGTTTGACCTCGGCGCCGATGAGGATGAACTATGTGAGGATTAAGGTGCCGGACGTCATCCGCAACGTCAAGATCGTGGTGCACAGTGTGTACTTGCCATTTCCACATATTAATCCTGTGGCTGCGGCTTACGACAGTATCCTAGGAGGCTCAGAAGTCTCAGGAGGAGATCAGACGATGGAAGGAACGTGTGCTGCTCTGGATGGGCATGAGGTTGTGGTGAGTCCCCGATGCCTCAGGTCAAGCCAATGGTGGAGATCGAAGATCACCATGGCCTGTAATTAATCCTGAAAGTGTTGCTTTGG